GTTAATGTAGCTTAAACAACAAAGCAAGGCACTGAAAATGCCTAAATGAGTATATTTACTCCATAAACACACAGGTTTGGTCCCAGCCTTCCTATTAACCCTTAACAGACTTACACATGCAAGCATCTACATCCCAGTGAAAATGCCCTCCAGGTCAATAGGACCAAGAGGAGCTGGTATCAAGCACACACCTGTAGCTCATGACACCTTGCTTAGCCACACCCCCACGGGAGACAGCAGTGATAAAAATTAAGCTATAAACGAAAGTTTGACTAAGCCATGTTAATCAGGGTTGGTAAATTTCGTGCCAGCCACCGCGGTCATACGATTAACCCAAGTTAATAGGCCTACGGCGTAAAGCGTGTTTAAACACTACACCAAATAAAGTTAAATTTTAATTAAGCTGTAAAAAGCCATAATCACAATGAAAATAAATAACGAAAGTAACTTTACAACCGCTGAAACACGATAGCTAAGATCCAAACTGGGATTAGATACCCCACTATGCTTAGCCCTAAACACAAGTAGTTATATAAACAAAACTATTCGCCAGAGTACTACCGGCAATAGCTTAAAACTCAAAGGACTTGGCGGTGCTTTATACCCTTCTAGAGGAGCCTGTTCTATAATCGATAAACCCCGATAAACCTCACCACCCCTTGCTAATACAGTCTATATACCGCCATCTTCAGCAAACCCTAAAAAGGAACAAAAGTAAGCACAATCATCATACGTAAAAACGTTAGGTCAAGGTGTAACCTATGGAGTGGAAAGAAATGGGCTACATTTTCTAACTTAAGAAAACCCCCTACGAAAGTTATTATGAAATTAGTAACCAAAGGAGGATTTAGCAGTAAACTAAGAATAGAGTGCTTAGTTGAATTAGGCCATGAAGCACGCACACACCGCCCGTCACCCTCCTCAAGTAAGCACAATACACTTAAACTTATTACTATGTATTAATATATATGAGAGGAGATAAGTCGTAACAAGGTAAGCATACTGGAAAGTGTGCTTGGATAATCAAGATATAGCTTAAATAAAGCACCTAGTTTACACCTAGAAGATTTCACGTATTATGAATATCTTGAACTAATTCTAGACCCATAAACCCATTCACACTAAATTATCAAAATTATATAAATAAAACATTCATTATTAATTAAAAGTATAGGAGATAGAAATTTTAAACATGGCGCTATAGAGAAAGTACCGTAAGGGAATGATGAAAGAAAAAAATTAAAAGTATAAAAAAGCAAAGATTACCTCTTGTACCTTTTGCATAATGAGTTAACTAGTAAAAACTTAACAAAATGAATTTCAGCTAAGTACCCCGAAACCAGACGAGCTACTTATGAACAATTTATCGAGAACCAACTCATCTATGTGGCAAAATAGTGAGAAGATTTGTAAGTAGAGGTGAAACGCCTAACGAGCCTGGTGATAGCTGGTTGTCCAGGAAATGAATATAAGTTCAGCTTTAAAAATACCAAAAATATAAATAAATGCACTGTATTTTTAAAAGTTAGTCTAAAAGGGTACAGCCTTTTAGAAACGGATACAACCTTGACTAGAGAGTAAAATTTGATAATACCATAGTAGGCCCAAAAGCAGCCACCAATTAAGAAAGCGTTAAAGCTCAACAATAAACTTATATTAATTCCAATAACAAACAATCAACTCCTAGCCTTAATACTGGACTAATCTATAAAAATAGAAGCAATAATGTTAATATGAGTAACAAGAAGTCTCTTCTCCTTGCACGAGTTTAAGTCAGTATCTGATAATATTCTGACTGTTAACAGCAAAATAAGAATAACCCAACCATAAATAACTTATTAAATATACTGTTAATCCAACACAGGAGTGCACTTAAGGAAAGATTAAAAGAAGTAAAAGGAACTCGGCAAACATTAAACCCCGCCTGTTTACCAAAAACATCACCTCCAGCATAACTAGTATTGGAGGCACTGCCTGCCCAGTGACAATCGTTAAACGGCCGCGGTATCCTGACCGTGCAAAGGTAGCATAATCATTTGTTCTCTAAATAAGGACTTGTATGAATGGCCAAACGAGGGTTTTACTGTCTCTTACTTCCAATCAGTGAAATTGACCTTCCCGTGAAGAGGCGGGAATATATCAACAAGACGAGAAGACCCTATGGAGCTTTAACTACTTAGCCCAAAGAAATAAATTTAATAACTAAGGAAACAACAATACTCTTTATGGGCTAACAGCTTTGGTTGGGGTGACCTCGGAGAACAGAAAATCCTCCGAGCGATTTTAAAGACTAGACCTACAAGTCAAATCACACAATCGCTTATTGATCCAAAAAATTGATCAACGGAACAAGTTACCCTAGGGATAACAGCGCAATCCTATTCAAGAGTCCATATCGACAATAGGGTTTACGACCTCGATGTTGGATCAGGACATCCCGATGGTGCAACCGCTATCAAAGGTTCGTTTGTTCAACGATTAAAGTCCTACGTGATCTGAGTTCAGACCGGAGTAATCCAGGTCGGTTTCTATCTATTGTGTATTTCTCCCAGTACGAAAGGACCAGAGAAATAAGGCCAACTTCAATCAAGCGCCTTAAATTAACTAATGATTTCATCTTAATTAGATACACAAACATATCCCGCCCTAGAAAAGGGCTTTGTTAAGGTGGCAGAGCCCGGTAATTGCGTAAAACTTAAACCTTTATAATCAGAGATTCAAATCCTCTCCTTAACAAAATGTTTATAATTAATATCTTAATACTAATTATTCCTATCCTTCTAGCCGTAGCATTTCTTACATTAGTAGAACGAAAAGTCCTAGGATATATGCAATTTCGAAAAGGCCCAAACGTTGTAGGTCCCTATGGTCTACTCCAACCTATTGCAGATGCCATTAAACTTTTTATTAAAGAGCCATTACGACCTGCCACATCCTCAATCTCAATATTTATTTTAGCTCCTATTCTAGCCCTAAGCCTAGCTCTGACCATATGAATTCCCTTACCCATACCATACCCTCTCATTAATATAAACCTAGGAGTACTATTCATGTTAGCAATATCAAGCCTAGCTGTATACTCCATTCTCTGATCAGGCTGAGCCTCCAATTCCAAATACGCATTGATTGGAGCTCTCCGAGCAGTAGCACAAACAATTTCATATGAAGTAACACTAGCAATTATCTTACTATCCGTTCTTATAATAAATGGATCTTTCACACTTTCTACTCTAATTATTACACAAGAACAAGTATGACTAATTTTTCCAGCATGACCCTTAGCAATAATATGATTTATCTCAACGTTAGCAGAAACAAATCGAGCCCCATTTGATCTCACTGAAGGTGAATCAGAACTAGTTTCAGGCTTTAACGTAGAATATGCAGCAGGACCATTTGCTCTATTTTTTATAGCAGAATACGCAAACATTATCATAATAAATATCTTTACAACAATTCTATTCCTAGGAGCATTCCACAACCCAATTCTGCCAGAACTTTATACAATCAACTTTACCATTAAATCCTTACTATTGACAATCTCTTTCCTATGAATCCGAGCATCATATCCTCGATTTCGTTATGACCAGCTAATACATTTATTATGAAAAAATTTTCTACCACTAACACTAGCCCTATGCATATGACACGTATCACTACCTATCTTTCTATCAAGCATCCCTCCACAAACATAAGAAATATGTCTGACAAAAGAGTTACTTTGATAGAGTAAATAATAGAGGTTTAAGCCCTCTTATTTCTAGAACTATAGGAATTGAACCTACTCCTAAGAATCCAAAACTCTTCGTGCTCCCAATTACACCAAATTCTAATAGTAAGGTCAGCTAATTAAGCTATCGGGCCCATACCCCGAAAATGTTGGTTTATATCCTTCCCGTACTAATAAACCCAATCATCTTTATCATCATTCTATCAACAATAATATTAGGAACCATTATTGTTATGATCAGCTCCCACTGACTACTTATTTGAATTGGATTCGAAATTAATATACTCGCCATTATCCCCATTATAATAAAAAAGCACAACCCACGAGCCACAGAAGCATCAACCAAATATTTTCTAACCCAATCAACAGCCTCAATATTACTAATAATAGCTGTAATTATTAATCTAATATTCTCAGGCCAATGAACCGTAATAAAACTATTTAATCCAATAGCATCTATACTTATAACAATAGCCCTTGCTATAAAACTAGGAATAGCCCCATTTCACTTTTGAGTTCCAGAAGTAACACAAGGCATTCCCTTATCATCAGGCCTAATTCTACTAACATGACAAAAACTAGCTCCCATATCCGTGCTTTACCAAATCTTTCCATCTATTAACCTAAACATAATCTTAACAATTTCAATTCTATCAATTATAATTGGAGGCTGAGGAGGGCTAAACCAAACGCAACTACAAAAAATTATAGCCTATTCATCAATTGCCCACATAGGTTGAATAACAGCAGTTTTACCATATAACCCCACAATAACACTATTAAATTTAATTATCTACATTATCATAACTTCTACTATGTTTACACTATTTATAGCTAATTCAACTACCACTACTCTATCACTCTCTCACACATGAAATAAAATGCCCGTTATAGCTGTTCTAATCCTCGTTACCCTTTTATCAATAGGGGGACTTCCTCCACTATCAGGATTTATGCCAAAATGAATAATTATTCAAGAAATAACAAAAAACAACAGCTTAATCTTACCTACCTTTATAGCAATTACAGCCCTACTAAATTTATATTTCTATATACGACTTACCTACTCTACAGCACTAACAATATTTCCCTCTATAAATAACATAAAAATAAAATGACAATTTTCCACTATAAAACAAATGACCCTTTTACCTACAATATTTGTACTTTCTACTATACTACTGCCACTCACACCAATCCTATCAGTATTAGAATAGGAGTTTAGGTTAATCCAGACCAAGAGCCTTCAAAGCCCTAAGCAAGTAGAACGTACTTAACTCCTGATAAGGATTGCAAGATCACATCTTACATCAATTGAATGCAAATCAATTACTTTAATTAAGCTAAATCCTCACTAGATTGGTGGGCTCCACCCCCACAAAACTTTAGTTAACAGCTAAACACCCTAGCTAACTGGCTTCAATCTACTTCTCCCGCCGCGAAAAAAAAAAGGCGGAAAAACCCCCGGCAAAATTGAAGCTGCTTCTTTGAATTTGCAATTCATTATGTAATTACCACTACAGGGCTTGGTAAAAAGAGGATTACAAACCTCTATCTTTAGATTTACAGTTTAATGCTTTGCTCAGCCATTTTACCCTATGTTCATTAACCGCTGATTATTTTCAACTAATCACAAAGACATTGGCACCTTGTATTTACTATTTGGTGCTTGAGCAGGCATAGTAGGAACTGCCCTAAGCTTACTAATCCGTGCTGAACTGGGCCAACCTGGGACCCTACTCGGAGACGATCAAATTTATAATGTAATTGTAACCGCACATGCATTCGTAATAATTTTCTTTATAGTAATACCAATTATAATTGGAGGATTTGGTAATTGACTTGTCCCTCTAATAATTGGTGCCCCAGATATAGCATTCCCTCGGATAAATAATATAAGCTTCTGACTTCTCCCTCCCTCTTTTCTACTTCTTCTAGCATCATCCATAATTGAAGCTGGAACAGGAACAGGTTGAACTGTTTACCCTCCTTTAGCTGGTAACCTAGCTCACGCAGGAGCTTCAGTAGACTTAACTATTTTCTCTTTACACTTAGCAGGTGTCTCCTCAATTTTAGGGGCAATTAACTTTATCACAACAATTATTAATATAAAACCTCCTGCTATATCACAGTATCAAACCCCTTTATTTGTATGATCTGTCTTAATCACTGCTGTATTATTACTTCTCTCACTTCCTGTACTAGCAGCCGGAATTACAATACTACTAACAGACCGAAATTTAAATACAACTTTCTTCGACCCAGCAGGAGGCGGGGATCCCATCCTATATCAACATTTATTCTGATTCTTTGGACACCCTGAAGTTTATATTCTTATTTTACCTGGATTTGGTATAATCTCCCACATTGTAACCTACTACTCGGGAAAAAAAGAACCATTTGGGTACATAGGAATAGTCTGAGCCATAATATCAATTGGATTTTTAGGATTTATTGTATGAGCCCACCATATATTTACAGTTGGAATGGACGTTGACACACGAGCCTATTTTACATCAGCTACCATGATTATTGCAATTCCAACCGGGGTAAAAGTCTTTAGCTGACTAGCAACACTTCACGGAGGTAATATCAAATGATCACCTGCTATAATATGAGCTCTGGGCTTTATTTTCCTTTTTACAGTTGGAGGACTAACCGGAATTGTTCTTGCTAATTCTTCCCTTGACATTGTTCTCCACGACACTTATTATGTGGTTGCACATTTCCACTATGTCTTATCAATAGGAGCTGTATTTGCTATTATAGGGGGGTTTGTTCACTGATTTCCACTATTTTCAGGCTATACCCTTAATGATACATGAGCTAAAATTCATTTTGTAATTATATTTGTAGGTGTAAACATAACATTCTTTCCACAACATTTCCTAGGATTATCTGGTATACCACGACGATATTCTGACTATCCAGACGCATATACAATGTGAAATACAATTTCTTCTATAGGCTCATTTATCTCTCTAACAGCAGTTATACTAATAATTTTTATCATCTGAGAAGCATTCGCATCTAAGCGAGAAGTATCAACCGTAGAGCTAACAACAACAAATTTAGAGTGACTGAATGGGTGCCCCCCACCATATCATACATTTGAAGAACCTACATACGTTAACTTAAAATAAGAAAGGAAGGAATCGAACCCCCTATAGCTGGTTTCAAGCCAACGCCATAACCATTATGTCTTTCTCAATTAATGAGGTGTTAGTAAAATATTATATAACTTTGTCAAGGTTAAGTTACAGGTGAAAAACCCGTACACCTCATATGGCTTATCCAATACAACTAGGTTTCCAAGATGCAACATCACCTATTATAGAAGAACTATTACATTTTCATGATCACACCCTAATAATTGTATTTTTAATTAGCTCACTAGTACTTTATATTATTTCATTGATGCTAACGACAAAACTAACTCACACCAGTACAATAGATGCTCAAGAAGTAGAAACAATTTGAACTATTCTGCCAGCCATTATTTTAATTTTAATCGCCCTCCCATCTTTGCGAATCTTGTACATAATAGATGAGATTAACAATCCATCCCTTACAGTAAAAACTATAGGACATCAATGATACTGAAGCTATGAGTACACAGATTATGAAGACTTAAGCTTTGACTCCTATATAATTCCAACATCAGAACTAAAACCAGGAGAACTACGACTACTAGAAGTAGACAACCGAGTTGTTCTACCTATAGAAATAACAATCCGAATATTAGTATCTTCTGAAGATGTATTACACTCTTGAGCTGTACCTTCTCTGGGTCTAAAAACAGACGCAATTCCAGGTCGCCTAAATCAAACAACTCTAATGTCAACTCGACCAGGTCTGTACTACGGACAATGCTCCGAAATCTGCGGATCAAATCATAGCTTTATGCCAATTGTCCTTGAACTAGTTCCATTAAACTATTTTGAAAAATGATCTGCGTCAATACTATAAAATCGTTAAGAAGCTAAATAGCACTAGCCTTTTAAGCTAGAGACTGAGAGCACAATACTCTCCTTAATGGTATGCCGCAACTAGACACATCCACATGATTTATAATAATTATATCAATATTCCTAACCCTATTCATCATTTTCCAATTAAAAGTTTCAAAACACAATTTTTTCTTTAATCCAGAACTAACATCAATTGAAACACAAAAACAAAACACCCCTTGAGAAACAAAATGAACGAAAATCTATTTGCCTCTTTTATTACCCCAGTAATTCTAGGCCTTCCACTTGCTACCCTAATCGTTATATTTCCTAGCCTACTGTTTCCAACATCAAATCGTCTAGTAAATAACCGTCTCATTTCTCTTCAACAATGAGCACTTCAACTCGTATCAAAACAAATAATAGGGATTCATAACGCCAAAGGACAAACATGGACATTAATATTAATATCACTAATTATATTTATTGGATCAACAAATCTTCTAGGCCTATTACCTCACTCATTTACACCAACCACCCAACTATCAATAAACTTAGGTATAGCCATCCCCTTATGAGCAGGAACTGTAGTTACGGGCTTCCGCAATAAAACTAAAGCATCACTAGCCCACTTCCTTCCACAAGGAACACCCGCTCCATTAATTCCCATGCTAGTTATTATCGAGACCATTAGTCTTTTTATTCAACCAGTCGCCCTAGCTGTACGATTAACAGCTAATATTACCGCAGGACATCTACTAATTCATCTAATCGGAGGAGCTACACTTGCATTAATAAGTATTAGCACTACAATAGCCCTTATCACATTTATTATCCTAATTCTACTCACAGTCCTTGAATTCGCAGTAGCTATGATTCAGGCATATGTATTTACCCTTCTAGTTAGCCTCTACGTGCATGACAACACATAATGACACACCAAACTCATGCCTACCATATAGTAAATCCAAGCCCCTGACCCCTAACAGGAGCTCTATCAGCCCTTCTAATAACTTCTGGTTTAATTATATGATTTCACTTCAACTCAACCATCTTACTTATACTTGGCTTAACAACAAATATGCTTACTATATACCAATGATGACGAGATATCATCCGAGAAAGCACCTTCCAAGGACATCACACTCCAACCGTCCAAAAAGGCCTCCGCTACGGAATAATCCTTTTTATTATCTCCGAAGTCTTATTTTTCACTGGATTCTTTTGAGCATTTTACCACTCAAGCCTTGCCCCAACCCCCGAACTAGGTGGTTGTTGACCCCCAACAGGCATTCATCCACTCAATCCCCTTGAAGTCCCACTACTTAATACCTCCGTCTTACTGGCCTCAGGAGTCTCTATCACTTGAGCCCACCATAGCCTTATAGAAGGAAACCGTAATCCTATATTACAAGCCCTATTTATTACTATCGCACTAGGTGTCTATTTTACACTTTTACAAGCCTCAGAATATTATGAAGCACCCTTTACCATCTCAGACGGAGTCTATGGTTCAACCTTCTTCGTAGCTACAGGTTTCCACGGCTTACATGTTATTATTGGGTCCACTTTCCTGATCGTCTGCTTTTTCCGTCAATTAAAATATCACTTCACTTCCAGTCATCATTTTGGCTTTGAAGCTGCCGCCTGATACTGACATTTCGTAGATGTAGTATGACTATTCCTTTACGTATCTATCTACTGATGAGGTTCATATTCTTTTAGTATTAATAAGTACAACTGACTTCCAATCAGTTAGCTTCGGTACAACCCGAAAAAGAATAATAAACTTAATACTAGCCCTTCTAACCAACTTTACATTAGCCTCTCTACTTGTTATTATTGCATTCTGACTTCCTCAACTAAACGTCTATTCAGAAAAAACAAGCCCTTACGAATGCGGGTTTGACCCTATAGGATCAGCTCGCCTGCCTTTTTCCATAAAATTTTTCTTAGTAGCCATCACATTTCTTCTCTTCGACCTAGAAATTGCACTCCTCTTACCACTGCCATGAGCCTGTCAAACAAATAATTTATATACTATACTCACCATAGCCCTTTTCTTAATTTTATTACTAGCTGCAAGTCTAGCTTATGAATGAACCCAAAAAGGACTAGAGTGAACTGAATATGGTATTTAGTTTAAAAATAAAATAAATGATTTCGACTCATTAGACTGTGATTAAACTCACAACTACCAAGTGTCTCTAGTATATATAAACATTATAACAGCATTCATAGTATCCCTAGCAGGACTATTAATATACCGATCTCACCTAATGTCCTCACTCTTATGCCTAGAAGGAATAATGCTATCTTTATTCGTAATAGCTACTCTAACAATTTTAAACTCACACTTTACCCTAGCTAGCATGATGCCTATTATCTTACTAGTCTTTGCAGCTTGCGAAGCAGCACTAGGGTTATCATTACTAGTAATAGTATCAAATACATACGGCACTGATTATGTTCAAAATCTAAATTTACTTCAATGCTAAAATATATTATTCCCACAATAATACTTATGCCTCTGACCTGATTATCAAAAGGCAACCTAATCTGAATTAACTCCACAACCCACAGTCTACTAATTAGCCTCACAAGTCTTCTTCTTATAAATCAATTTATCGACAATAGCCTAAACTTCTCCTTAGTATTTTTCTCTGATTCTCTATCAACACCACTACTAATCTTAACCATATGGCTTCTCCCCTTAATATTAATAGCTAGCCAACATCATTTATCAAAAGAAAGCTTAACTCGGAAAAAACTGTATATTACTATATTAATTCTACTGCAACTATGCCTAATTATGACCTTCACTGCCATAGAATTAATTTTTTTTTATATTTTATTTGAAGCAACACTAGTCCCAACCCTTATTATTATTACCCGATGAGGAAATCAAACAGAACGCCTAAATGCAGGTCTCTACTTTTTATTTTATACACTAGTAGGCTCCCTTCCACTACTAGTTGCACTAGTCTATTTCCAAAACATTACTGGATCCCTAAACTTCTTAATTCTCCAATACTGAGTGCAACCCTTACCAAACTCTTGATCAAACGTTTTTATATGGCTAGCATGTATAATAGCCTTTATAGTAGCAATACCATTATATGGCCTTCACCTCTGACTACCCAAAGCTCACGTAGAAGCTCCCATTGCAGGCTCTATAGTCCTTGCAGCAATCTTACTGAAACTAGGAGGATATGGTATATTACGAGTCACAATATTTCTAAATCCACTTACCGAGTTTATAGCATATCCTTTCATTATATTATCATTATGAGGCATAATTATAACTAGCTCAATTTGCCTTCGTCAAACAGATCTTAAGTCACTAATTGCATACTCCTCTGTTAGTCATATAGCACTTGTTATTGTAGCTATTCTTATTCAGACACCTTGAAGTTATATAGGGGCTACAGCCCTAATAATCGCTCATGGCCTAACCTCATCTATACTCTTTTGCTTAGCAAACTCTAACTATGAACGAGTTCATAGCCGAACAATGATCCTAGCCCGAGGCCTACAAACCTTTCTTCCACTAATAGCTACCTGATGACTCCTAGCAAGCCTAACAAACTTGGCTCTCCCTCCAACAATTAACCTAATTGGAGAACTATTTGTAGTCATATCCACATTCTCATGATCCAATATCACAATTATTCTAATAGGACTAAATATAGTAATTACTGCCCTATATTCCCTTTACATACTAATCACAACCCAACGAGGTAAGTATACTCATCATATTAACAACATTTTACCCTCCTTTACACGAGAAAATGCTCTCATATCATTACACATACTACCCCTACTACTACTATCACTAAACCCAAAAATTATTCTAGGACCTTTGTACTGTAAATATAGTTTAAAAAAAAACATTAGACTGTGAATCTGATTATAGGAGCTTGTATCTCCTTATTTGCCGAAAAAGCATGCAAGAACTGCTAATTCTATGCTCCCATGTATAACAACATGGCTTTTTCGAACTTTTAAAGGATAGTAGTAATCCATTGGTCTTAGGAACCAAAAAATTGGTGCAACTCCAAATAAAAGTAATAAACCTATTCTCTTCCTTTACACTAATTACCCTAATTCTATTAACTATTCCTATTATAACCACGAGCTCCGATAACTACAAAACCTATAACTATCCATTACACGTAAAAACAACTATCTCATGTGCCTTTATCACCAGTATAATTCCCACAATAATATTTATTCACACAGGCCAAGAAATAATTATTTCAAACTGACACTGACTTACAATCCAAACAGTTAAACTATCACTAAGCTTTAAAATAGACTATTTCTCAATAATATTCGTCCCAGTAGCATTATTTGTCACATGGTCTATTATAGAATTTTCCATATGATACATGCACTCAGACCCTAACATTAATCAATTTTTTAAATATCTCCTTCTATTCCTTATTACTATGCTTATTCTCGTTACAGCAAATAACCTATTTCAATTGTTTATCGGATGAGAAGGCGTAGGAATCATATCATTTCTACTAATCGGATGATGATATGGGCGAGCAGATGCAAACACAGCTGCTCTACAAGCAATTTTATATAATCGCATTGGCGATATCGGCTTTATCCTAGCAATAGCATGATTCCTAGTTAACCTTAACGCCTGAGATTTTCAACAAATCTTTATACTAAATCCAAACGAATCTAATATACCCCTAATAGGCCTCGCACTAGCCGCAACCGGAAAATCTGCCCAATTCGGCCTACACCCATGACTACCATCTGCAATAGAAGGCCCTACTCCTGTTTCAGCATTACTCCATTCAAGCACAATAGTAGTAGCAGGTATTTTCCTACTAATTCGCTTCCACCCGCTAACAGAAAATAACAAATTTGCACAATCTATTTTATTATGCCTAGGAGCTATTACTACACTATTTACAGCAACATGTGCTCTCACCCAAAACGACATCAAAAAAATTGTCGCTTTCTCTACATCCAGCCAATTAGGCCTTATAATAGTAACAATTGGCATTAACCAGCCTTACTTAGCATTTCTCCACATTTGCACCCACGCTTTTTTTAAAGCCATACTATTTATATGCTCCGGTTCTATTATTCATAGTCTAAATGACGAACAAGACATCCGAAAAATAGGAGGCCTATTTAAAGCCATACCATTCACCACAACAGCCCTAATCATTGGCAGTCTAGCACTAACTGGAATACCTTTCCTTACCGGATTCTACTCTAAAGACTTAATCATCGAAGCCGCTAACACGTCATATACCAACGCCTGAGCCCTCTTAATAACATTAATTGCCACCTCCTTCACAGCTATTTATAGCACTCGCATCATCTTTTTTGCACTTCTAGGACAACCTCGATTCCTAACCTTAACACCCATTAACGAAAATAATCCTTTTCTAATGAACTCCATCAAACGCCTTATAATCGGAAGTCTATTCGCAGGATTTATTATTTCTAATAATATCCCTCCAATAACAATTCCTCAAATAACAATACCTCACCACCTAAAAATAACAGCCTTAGCAGTAACAATTTTAGGTTTTATTCTAGCACTAGAAATCAGTAATATAACTAAAAATCTAAAATTCAACTATCCATCAAATATCTTCAAATTTTCCAATATATTAGGATATTTTCCCATAATTATACACCGCCTAACTCCTTATATAAACTTAACAATAAGTCAAAAATCAGCCTCCTCCCTTCTAGACTTAATCTGACTCGAAAATATTTTACCAAAAACAACTTCACTTATACAAACAAAAATATCAATTATAATCACAAATCAAAAAGGATTAATCAAACTATATTTCCTCTCTTTCTTAATTACAATTATTGTTAGCACTATTCTACTTAATTTCCACGAGTAATTTCCATAATAACTACTACACCAATAAACAAAGACAAACCAGTTACAACAACCAACCAAGTCCCATAACTGTATAAAGCTGCAATCCCCATAGCTTCCTCACTAAAAAAACCAGAATCCCCTGTATCATAAATTACCCAATCCCCAAGACCATTAAACTGAAATACAACTTCTACTTCTTTATCTTTCAACACATAACAAACCATCACAACTTCCATTAGCAAGCCAGTTATAAATGCTCCTAAAACAGTTTTATTAGACACTCAAATCTCAGGATACTGTTCTGTAGCCATAGCCGTTGTATAACCAAAAACCACTATTATTCCTCCTAAATAAATTAAAAAAACTATTAAACCTAAGAAAGACCCACCAAAATTTAATACAATTCCACAACCAACCCCACCACTCACAATTAAACCTAATCCCCCATAAATAGGCGAAGGTTTTGAAGAAAATCCTACAAAACCAAGCACAAAAATAATACTTAAAATAAATACAATGTATGTTATCATTATTCTCGCATGGAATTTAACCATGACTAATGATATGAAAAACCATCGTTGTCATTCAACTACAAGAACATCAATGACCAACATCCGAAAAACCCACCCATTAATAAAAATTGTAAACAACGCATTTATTGACCTCCCAGCCCCATCAAACATCTCATCATGATGAAATTTTGGCTCTCTACTAGGAATCTGCTTAATTCTACAAATCCTTACCGGTCTATTTCTAGCAATACATTATACATCCGATACAATAACAGCATTCTCCTCTGTTACTCACATCTGTCGAGACGTCAATTATGGCTGAATCATCCGATACATACATGCCAACGGAGCATCAATATTTTTCATCTGCTTATTTATACATGTAGGACGAGGCCTATACTACGGATCATATACCTTCCTAGAAACATGAAATATTGGAGTGATCCTCTTATTTACAGTAATAGCTACAGCATTTGTAGGATATGTCCTACCATGAGGACAAATATCATTCTGAGGAGCAACAGTTATCACAAATCTCCTCTCAGCAATTCCATATATTGGTACAAATCTAGTCGAATGAATTTGAGGAGGATTTTCTGTAGATAAAGCAACCCTAACCCGATTTTTTGCTTTCCACTTTATTCTTCCATTTATTATCGCAGCACTCGCTATAGTCCATTTGCTTTTCCTTCACGAAACAGGGTCTAACAATCCAACAGGAATTCCATCAGACTCAGATAAAATTCCATTCCATCCCTATTATACTATCAAAGACATTCTAGGCATCCTACTCCTAATTCTCTTCCTTATACTACTAGTATTATTTGCACCAGACTTACTAGGAGACCCAGACAACTACACCCCAGCAAACCCACTCAACACTCCTCCTCATATTAAACCTGAATGATACTTTCTATTCGCATACGCAATCCTACGATCAATTCCAAATAAACTAGGAGGAGTCCTAGCTCTAGTCTCATCTATCCTAATCTTAATTCTTATACCTTTACTTCATACATCCAAACAGCGTAGCATAATATTCCGACCATTCAGTCAATGCCTATTCTGAATTTTAGTAGCAGATCTACTAACACTCACATGAATTGGAGGACAACCAGTTGAACATCCCTTTATTACGATTGGACAATTAGCATCAATTCTATACTTCTTCATTATTCTAGTACTTATACCAATTACCAGTATAATCGAAAATAATCTCCTAAAATGAGGATAAGTCTTTGTAGTACACTTAATACACTGGTCTTGTAAACCAGAAAAGGAGAATAACCAATCTCCCTAAGACTCAAGGAAGAAGCTATAGCCCCACTATCAACACCCAAAGCTGAAGTTCTAATTAAACTATTCCCTGGCGTATATTAATATAGCTCCACAAAATTCAAGAGCCTTGTCAGTATTGTAATTTCTAAAAACCTTCAAGAATTTAATACAGTTCTGCACTCAATAGCCATATTATATCTTAAATATCATTAACTACATAAATATTTTATAAACGTACATATATGGTCCTGTACGGTTATAGTACATAAAATTAATGTATTAAGACATATTATGTATAATAGTACATTAAATTATATGCCCCATGCTTATAAGCAAGTACTTGACATTATTTACAGTACATAGCACATAATGTTATTGATCGTACATAGCACATTAAGTCAAATCCTTTCTCGCCAACATGCGTATCCCGTCCCCTAGATCACGAGCTTAACTACCATGCCGCGTGAAACCAGCAACCCGCTTGGCAGGGATCCCTCTTCTCGCTCCGGGCCCATACATCGTGGGGGTAGCTATTTAATGAATTTTATCAGACATCTGGTTCTTTCTTTCAGGGCCATCTCACCTAAAATCGCCCACTCATTCCTCTTAAATAAGACATCTCGATGGACTAATGACTAATCAGCCCATGCTCACACATAACTGTGGTGTCATACATTTGGTATTTTTAATTTTTGGGGGGATGCTTGGACTCAGCTATGGCCGTTTGAGGCCCCGACCCGGAGCATGAATTGTAGCTGGACTTAACTGCATCTTGAGCATCCCCATAATGGTAGGCATGGACATGGCAGTCAATGGTAACAGGACATAATTATTATTTCACGGTTCAACCCCACAACCTTTTTCCCCCCCCTCCTAAAATTTTCCCCCTTATATGGTTACCATCATTTTTAACAGACTTTTCCCTAGATAGAATTTTAAATTAATCACATTTTCAATACTCAAATAGCACTCCAGGATAAGGTAAGTATATAAGCGCCATTTTTTCTTCCCCAAATCATA